ATATTGAATTGCTGATACAAAAATAATAAAATACAATTTGATTGTATCAACTCCAGGTTTTATATAGATATAGATACATAAAATATATTTATTAACTAGTTACCTAGCTAATAAACTCAAGGGTTCCAGTTTAAATAAAAGAAAAAAGGAATTAGATTCTAATAAGAATCCTAATTTCAAAACGAAGGGGGATATGGCGAAATGGGTAGACGCTGCGGACTTAATTGGATTGAGCCTTGGTATGGAAACCTACTAAGTGATAACTTTCAAATTCAGGGAAACCCCGGAATTCAAAAAAAGGGCAATCCTGAGCCAAATCCTGTTTTATCTTTTATCAAAAGAAAGGTTCATAAACCGAAAAAGGGATAGGTACAGAGACTCAATGGAAGCTGTTCTAGCAAATGGAGGCACGGTTAAAGGAATCTTTCCACCGAAACGTCAGAAAGGGTCAAGGATAAACCTATCTATTGAATACTATAACAAATGATTAACGATGACCCGAATCTATAGATGTATTTTTCTATATGAAAAATAAAAAATATAAGAATTGGTGTGAATTCATTGAAAAAAAAATAGAATTTTTATTCATCAAATCATTCACTCCAGAGTCCGATAAATCTTTTCAAGAACTGATCAATCGGACAAGAATAAAGATAGAGTCCCCTTCTACATGTCAATACCGACAACAATGAAATTTATAGTAAGAGGAAAATCCGTTGACTTTAAAAATCGTGAGGGTTCAAGTCCCTCTATCCCCAAACAAGTCTATTTGACTCCCAAAATCTTTGTCCTACCCTCTATCTTTCAGTTAAAAATTTCTTTCTTTTTCTGATTCTTTGACAAACGCAGATGGACGACTTTCTCTTCTCCCGTGTGATATAGAATGCACATCCAAATTGAGCAAAGAATCCCGATTTAAATCATTCACAATCAATAGCTTTACGAATACTGAAACTGAAAAAGTGGTCTTTTTGAAGATTAAAGAAATTAAAGGACTTGGAGAAAAATTTGTAATCTCTCCTTTCCCTTTAATTGACATAGAACCCAGTCATCAACTAAAATAATAAAATGAGTATAATGAGTATGGGTTACTACGCCGGGAATGGTCGGGATAGCTCAGCTGGTAGAGCAGAGGACTGAAAATCCTCGTGTCACCAGTTCAAATCTGGTTCCTGGCACAGGGTTAATTTGGTACAAGGTCTTTTTTTTTTTTTTATTATTATTACGAGATACATATTGATTTATAATCTAGATCTTAATCAATTTACCTATCTTGGCAATATAGACCCCACCTATTTTATAGATGGGTAGGGTTTCTTAAATTCTAAAAAAAAGTTTATAAAACGAAATTATATTTTATTTTTTTTTTATTCGTATTCGTTCAAAAAGCAAAAAGAATGTTAATACTTCATACATATTTGAAAGGTTTGGTTGGTTGGTTGAAAAAAGTAGAAGTTGAAATAGACAAGATTTGGTTCGAATAAGATACAAATAAATCGAATTTGATCCTCTTTAATTTCTTTGTACTTGTGTTGCTCCTAATTTGTTTCGATACAACTTTCTAAAATGGGTCTAAGCAGTAGGTGCAGTACAAGGCTCGTGATGTAGAACTTGGTTGATTTATACTATAAATTTAGTTCGACTCATAGGCACTAAGTATCTTCCAAATAAATGGAAGAATTCCAATTTTAGTAGCCTATACATAATTCTCTAATACAAAAGAGACCTCACTTATTCTCGTTAATCTAGAACAGAAAGTCTAATCCGCGTTCTTGTTGAAATTGGATAAGTGGAAGTGATTTTCTTGTCATTCAATGCGCATCTTGTATTTCATAAAAATTGGGGGCAATATAATCCTTACGTAAGGGCCATCCTATCCAACTTTCAGGCATTAAGATACGTTTCAACCGCGGATGATTATCATAGGAGATTCCAAACATATCATAAGATTCTCGTTCTTGAAAATCTACGCTTTTCCAAACCCAGAAAACAGAAGGAATTCGAGGATTCCTTCTTGAGGTAAATACTTTTATGCATACCTCTTCTGGTTGATCTACACCATACTCTATTCGGGTAAGATGATAAACACTCGCTAACAGTCCGCCGGGTGCTACATCATAGGCACATTGGGAGCGTAGATAATTGTAACCATATACATAGAGAATAATAGCAATGGAATGCCAATCCTCAGCCTTTATTTGTAAAGTCTCTATTCCTCGATAATCAAAGCCCAAAGATCTATGAATTATCCCATGCTTGACTAGCCAAGCAGATAAACGACCTTGCATCTTTTTTATCTCCCATTTTTCTTTTAGTTATAATATTTCGCATTCTATATAAAATTTATGAAGGTTGACCTGCTACTTTGTTATTCTGTACAAAGGAATCCTGCCTTATTTAGTAATTCGTAATAAGATATTTTATATTCATATTCTATTTGATAAAAAGGGTTTCGATACGGATTCGGAAGTAGATGGGGATTGATAGAGAAATCTTTGAT